AATGAAAGCCCCCTTCTCGCGCTTGTTTTCTATTGTATTGGTGAAACACCAATAAAATATTTGATTGTGAAAATTTCAAGGAAAGATATTGAAAAATAGATTTTCGAAAGAAACTTTTCTATGTAGCGCAAAAGAATAGCGATTTCTTTCTATGGGGCACCCGGTAATAAGAAGATGAAATTGGAAATATCAAAAAATTATTGCTTCGTCCAAGAAAAAAATCTATTTCTACAATCTAATCTTTAATCTATATTATATCGAATTTAAATATCAGAATAGCGGATATAGTCATGATTCAATGGGTCAGGTCCACTTACTTTTTATTTATTTAATATATATTTGTTTGATAGGAAGAATGGAGAATCGGGAATATTTTGGTTTTAAAATGTTGAATATCTTTTTCTTTTTACAAATATAAAAAATGCCAATTGTCCGATGAAAACGAAAATGAAGACTTGAATTTAGTGAATAAGCCCCTTATCGGATTTGAACCGATGACTTACGCCTTACCATGGCGTTACTCTACCACTGAGTTAAAAGGGCCCGTTTATTCCATTCATGAATTACGCATTTTTTTTTATTATGGAGTGTACTGCATATATATATATATGTACATGCAGTAGACTCATAGGAGTTCATTCAGGAACAATAAAATGAATTTACTAGTAAGTGGATAAAAAGAATTCTATGGAATCGTGTATATACTTTCTATTTATATAGAAAGTGTAATTAAAGTATAAAGATAAAAGACTCTTGGAGTCTCGATATAGTTTCTAAAACTAGTTATATATATATATTATTGACAATTCCAAAAAACTGATGATACTATCATCATAGTATGATGACGGTCGGGCGGATATGCCCCTATCGTCTAGTGGTTCAGGACATCTCTCTTTCAAGGAGGCAGCGGGGATTCGACTTCCCCTGGGGGTAGGATACTACAAAAGGAAGTTGATCAGGGATTATCACTAAGCCCAGAATTCATTCTTCCTGGGTCGATGCCCGAGCGGTTAATGGGGACGGACTGTAAATTCGTTGGCGATATGTCTACGCTGGTTCAAATCCAGCTCGGCCCAATAATTCGCAATTCGCCGTTCATGAGTATGATCTAATCAATTTGTCCTACAGAAACAGAAATGCCCGATCCGTAGAAATATAAAAATGATAAGTATCAAGAAAGGAGTCTCCTTTTTCTCATTGAAAGATTTATTAATTATCCATAAAAAAAACCAACCCATTGGTTATTAGTAATACGTGTGGATAGGATATCAGTATATCATTTGTGTATCTGTTACAACCCGACCGAATAGAATATTCCTATGGTTTCATAGGAATATGTATGCCATATACCTCGCTGGGATTGTAGTTCAATCGGTCAGAGCACCGCCCTGTCAAGGCGGAAGCTGCGGGTTCGAGCCCCGTCAGTCCCGAACTAGGATCTGATAAATTTCTCAAATTCTCTTTTTTTACATTAAAAAGGGGACAGGGAGCAAGATCTAATCCCCCCTGGGGGATCTTTATTTATTTTATTTTTTCTTTCGCATTTCTCATCAGACAAATAAAGGAATTTAATTTTGTTATACTAGTATGTAGTAAAAATACTACCGATTGATCGGGGAGAGACATATGTAAATTGGTACAATCGGCTATATTACTCCATTCAGTATATTAAGAAATACCATACTCGTCGGACTTTCTTTTTCAATTGTTCTTGATCAATGAAAATGAAATGGAATAGAGTGCCCGTAGTTTTATCAGGAGTACATACACAAATTTTATTTCATTATTGTACGATACACAATGAACTTAACATCATTACCGCAACAGAACAGAGTACTTTCTTTTTGGGTGAAAACCCAACCTTCCTAGCTCCGACTTGTGTTGTGTATCAATTGAAAACAATCTATCTCATTCTCATTCAAATATGTAATGTATAAGTATAAGTATAAAGAAGTAGAATTGTATAAGAAAGAGGGTAGGTTATATAAAAAAAGGCTGGAAAGGGATGAAAAATTCAATAGGATTCTTTATTGGATCAGGAATACCCTTTTTATTTAGTATGGATAAAGCATCTTCCTATGTTATACTATTCAACTGTTATACTATTCAACTCTTGACGATTAATCGATTTGATCGAGCAGATATATGGGTATTCATAATATTGATCCCGTTCAGTATCATCACGATACAATTTAAATTTCCAGGAGTCAAATTTATCATCTCTATGGGATTAGATCCCGAGTTATTGCGAAGCAAAAAAAATGAGATTATGGAAGTCAATATTCTCGCATTTATTGCTACTGCGCTGTTCATTCTAGTTCCTACTGCTTTTTTACTTATCATCTACGTAAAAACAGTCAGTCAAAATAATTAATTTTACTGAAGAATTATTAGTTATTATCGATGATTGAAGAAATGAAAGAAAGGTATTCAAACCCCAAGTTTTAAATTCAATTAAACGATCGGGCTGGAATCAGAAGTGTCTGAGATAGTGTGTAGA